TACAGCAATTGCACCTATCAAAGCAACTAAAAGAATTATTGAAATAAGCTCAAACGGAAGAAAAAAATCGGTTGATAAATGAATCCCAATTTGTTGACTATTACTTATCAAATCTTGCTCTATAATCTGGTTTGATCTTCTAGTCCAAATAATCCCATACCATGACGTATCTGAAATAGTAGTCATTAGTGAAACAAAAATACTTGTACAAACTATTGAAGTAACCCCATTCCCAATATTCCAAAGATGAAAATCTTCGGAATATTGGGAACCCTTCATAAACATTACAGCAAATATGATTAAAATGTTTATAGCTCCCACGTAAATAAGGAGCTGCGCAGCAGCTACAAAATGGGAGTTTGATGAAATATAAAATAAGGATATACAAACAAGAACCAATCCCAACGAAAAGGCAGAATAAATTGGATTAGTAAGTAATACTACCCCCAGACCTCCTAATATAAGAACCGATCCCAGAAAGACTAACAGAAAATCGTGTATTGGTCCGGGTAAATCCATTCTATGTAAAATAAGAAATAAATAAATTGAAATGTTTCATGACCTTATTGACTTGATCAGGAAAAAGAAAGTTAAGTTACCCCATTTTTCTTCCTAATTGAAGTAAATTCTAATGGGTGTGGATTGCTGCAGGTACAATTATTCAGATAACCCCGCCCTTTATCCGATATCCGAAATGGCAGCTCGAAAAACTATATTCTATATTTCTTTTGGAATATGACTAGATTTTTAATCCAAATTAAGCCTGGATTCTCGCCAATTAACGAATAGTTGGGATTTGGATTGTAGTTATTTTATTGAAAAAAAAGAAAAAACTCATCTTCAAACCGGAGCCTTGGTAATTGGAAATTATTCTTGAATCAAAGGAGTTATCCATTTTTTATTTGAGGCGAATTCAAAACGGTTCGAATTGTGTAATCGTCAATTACTGGCATTGGTAAACGACCCAAAGCAATTTGATTATAATTCAATTCATGACGATCATAAGTAGAAAGTTCATATTCTTCAGTCATTGATAAACAGTTTGTTGGACAATACTCAACACAATTACCACAAAATATACAGATTCCGAAATCAATACTGTAATTAAGCAACCGTTTCTTTCGAATATCTGTTTCCAATTTCCAATCGACAACAGGTAAATCTATAGGACATACACGAACACATACTTCGCAAGCAATGCATTTATCAAATTCAAAGTGGATTCGGCCGCGGAAACGCTCCGATGTGATCAATTTTTCATAAGGATATTGGATAGTTACAGGTAAATGATTTGTGTGGGATAAGGTAATCATGAAACTTTGACCAATGTATCTTGCGGCTCGTACTGTTTGTTGACCATAATTCATGAACCCGGTTACCATAGGGAACATAGCGTGAATATCTATGAATAATTTTATATCTGTTTCTTTCTCTTGTTTGAAACAAGTTGCGAATTCTAGAATAGTGTATTTACAATGAAAGAAGTTGGAAAGAGGTTGTTAATAATAAATTCCCTAGAGAAATAGGTAAAAGAAATTTCCATCCAAAATTTAATAATTGATCCATTCTCAATCTAGGTAAAGTCCATCTTGTTGCGATAGGAATGAACAAGAACAAATAAGTTTTCATTAATGTAATAAAGATACCAATTGTCATTCCAAAAACTCCGCCTATTTTATTTATCTCAAAAAGTGTGGGGGCGATTATATAGGGAATAGAAAAATTCCAGCCGCCCAAGTAAAGAATGGTTACAAAAAAAGAAGAAACTAGTAGATTTAGATAGGAAGCAACATAAAATAAACCAAACTTGATACCTGAATATTCAGTTTGATAGCCCGCTACTAATTCTTCTTCCGCTTCTGGTAAATCAAAAGGCAATCTCTCACATTCTGCTAGGGAGGAAATTAGAAAAATGAAAAACCCTATAGGTTGACGCCACAAATTCCAACCCCAAAAACCATATTTTGACTGTGCCTCAACTATATCAACTGTACTTGAACTGTTAGATAATCATAGTCGATGATAACATCACTATTTGCATCGCTATTACAGAACCGTACATGAGATTTTCACCTCATACGGCTCCTCAGAATCGCAAATAAATCTAAGGACCGAACCCATTTATTTTGATATGTTTATGTTTGTAGGATGGATAGAGTCAAAATCTATCAAAAGGTCCCAATTAGACCACTGGAATTCTGTCCGTTAGACTAAAAAAAGTACTTCTGAATTGATCTCATCCCTTCTTAAATTTAATAATTAAAATTAAATGTTTCTTTTTTGAGTAATAACTTAATCCTTCAATAAAATACTCTTACTCTTTGCAGTAGCGCTATTTCGACCTGTTGTTTTCGATTACGAAAAAGAATTCGACATTACATTAATTCATGAATTCTGATAAGAATTCAATCTATATATATTTTCATTTCTATTCTTTTTTCTCAAAGGGGATTTCAAAAAAAGGATTATTTCGTTTCGGTTAGTTATTTTTTTAATAGGTGGATAGGACATACTCTGGGCCGGAATCCTGGGAAGTACTGCCTGATCATTTCTACCAACTTAAAGCCCCATTAGTATTCCTTGTTATGTAAAAATAAAAATGTCTCATTTACACAATCTCCATTACTAACCCTTTGTGTACCTTGGTTTTCCTAACCATCCACTTATTCTTGTTCAACCCCCTGTTATGGTATATGCTAATACATCTAAACGGTAGTAAAAATTCCATACAGTGGATTTTTTGAACCCGCTTCAAGCCGTGATGAGCAATCAACGAATCGGGGGATAAATAGTCTTTATTGTTTATGTTTTATTCTGCTTAACCCTTGTACATAGGAAATGAGACTCAATCTTTTTACTGCAAATTGATAAGCTGTTTTCTTTCACTCATATAACTTCTGATTTAGTTCATCAATCCGAATGCTGAACAAAAAAACAGATATATATTCAATTCATTCAACTTATTTCCTAGAAAGACAAGAAAGGAAATAGGGAAAGATTTATGTCTTAACGAGTCGCACGTAGAGAGATTGATAACACACATAGAGTTAATGGTATTTCATAACTAATCGATTGAGCAGCGGCTCGTAAACCACCTAAAAAGGAATATTTATTATTTGATCCATATCCGGACATAAGAAGTCCAATGGGAGCAATACTTGAAATAGCGATCCATAAAAAAACGCCAATATTGAGATCGGCTAGAATAAGGCGATAACTAAAAGGAATTACCGAATAACTTAGTAGAATTGATATGACTGCTATGGATGGCCCGATACTAAATAAACGAGTATCTCCTCTAGATGGAAGAAGATTTTCTTTGAAAAGTAATTTTGTCCCATCTGCTAGAGCTTGGAGAATTCCTAAAGGACCGGCGTATTCAGGTCCAATACGTTGTTGTATCCCTGCGGAAATTTCTCTTTCTAACCATACAATTACTAGTACACCTATTGTGATTCCGAATACAAGAATCAAAATAGGGATAAGCATCCCTATGATCCCATAGGCTTCTTTTAAGTATTCCAATTTTGAAAAAGAATTGAGTTCTGTTGTATCAATTATCATTTTAACGATCAACTTCTCCCATAATGATATCTATACTACCTAGTATCGTCATAATATCAGCCAATTTCATTCTTTTAACTAACTGAGGAAGAATTTGCAAATTGATAAAACCCGGCGGGCGGATTTTCCATCTCCAAGGAAAAACGCTTTGATCCCCTATTAGAAAAATTCCTAACTCTCCCTTTGGGGCTTCGACTCTCACATAAAGTTCTTGTTTCGACAATTCAAAAGTAGGAGAGGGTTTTTTACTAATGAATCGATATTCAAAATCATTCCATTCAGGATCCCTTGCTCTATCAAAGCATCGGATTTCTAAATTTTCATAAGGCCCTCCCGGAATTCCTTCTAGAGCCTGTTGAATAATTTTTACAGATTCCGTCATTTCACTGATTCGGACTAAATAACGAGCTAATGAATCTCCTTCTTTTTGCCACTGGACTTCCCAATCAAATTCGTCGTAACACTCATAACGATCTACTTTACGAAGATCCCATTGTATTCCGGAAGCTCGCAGCATTGGTCCTGATAAACCCCAATTTATTGCTTCCTCTCCGTCAATAATGCCTACCCCTTCCACCCGCTCTAAAAAAATAGGATTTCGCGTAATAAGTTTTTGATATTCAGCAACTCCTGTTAAAAAATAATCACAGAAATCAAAACATTTATCTATCCAGCCATGAGGTAGATCAGCAGCCACCCCTCCGATACGAAAATAATTATGCATCATTCTCATACCGGTGGCAGCTTCGAATAGATCATATATTAATTCTCTTTCTCGAAAAATATAGAAGAAAGGGGTCTGTGCACCAATATCTGCCATAAAGGGACCAAGCCATAATAAATGAGAAGCTATACGACTCAACTCCAACATGATTACTCTAATATAGCTGGCTCTTTTAGGTACTTGAATATTTCCTAATCGCTCTGGTGCATTTACGGTTATTGCTTCAGTGAACATAGTAGCTAAATAATCCCAACGTGTTACATAAGGCAGATATTGTATAATTGTTCGGTTTTCTGCAATTTTTTCCATTCCCCTGTGTAAATAGCCCAGTATTGGTTCACAGTCAATAACATCCTCACCATCTAGAGTAATTATGAGTCGAAGAACACCATGCATTGATGGGTGGTGAGGACCCATATTTACCATCATAAGGTCCTTTCTTTTAACTGGTACATTCATAAGTTTTTCCCCGATTCATTTGTCCATGAGTTGTTGAAAACGAAAAGAAATTCATCAAAATTCAAGATTTAATAAATCAAATAATTAAAGTTCTTCAAATTAATGAGTTTTTAGTTCCCGAATATCCAACCGACCTATTAATTCTTTATAACGTACTTTATTTTTCTTTGACAAATAAGCCAGCAGCCTTTGACGTTTTCCTAGAATTTTCCGTAGACCTCTCTGAGATAAGTAGTCTTTTCTGTGCAATTCCAGATGTAAAGTAAGTCTTCGTATCTTATTGGTGAAATTGAATACTTGAAATTCAACAGATCCCTCTTTTTGCGAAATAGCTGAGATGACTGAATTTTTTACCATAAAACGAAATCTGCCTCCCCTTATCCTTTTTTAAGATATGAATTTTACTAATCAGTAATAATAATAATATTGACCATTTTAATCTGGTATACAGAATTTCATTTGGGACTTCTAATTTTATTAAATAAAACTAATCAATCAACGATCGACTCCATTTTCAATTTCATCGTGGCATTCACAAAATAATAAAATTCAGTTGAGTCCTTTTGATACATCATTGAATTAGTATCATGTATCAGAATAGAATGTAAGACAACGCATGCATTTATCTGTTTCTGTTTGCTTTCATATAACAGATATAGTACAGGATATATAGGAAAAATATACCATTACATTATCCAATTTTAAATAGTGGATACATACGGATCCTTATCATACTGAAACGGCTCCCGTTATTGGTATCAAACCAATAGCGATTTATACAAGCCAAGTCCTCTAATCGGTAATTGGGCCAAAGAAAGAATTTTAATTTAATTAACTTATCTTTATCACGATGTTTGCGTTCATCCAGAACTTGATCACAATTTTTTATGTTATTCACATTCCAAAATACTGGATTTTTAGTTATACCATTCCTATTCTTTGAATTGAAACAAATTCGAATTCTCAATTCTCTGCGACGTTTAGACGATAAAATATTTTCAGGAATAAGTAAATCATAAGGATTTATGTCTCTATTTCCGGCTATTCTTCGATGCCTTGAAATGCATTTTTTAAATTTTTTTTTATCAACATATTTTTTTTTTTCGTATCTTTGATTAATTTGGTGCTTACTCTTCTGAATCGATGAAATACTTATGGTTTGATACATAAGAAATTGTCCATCATTTTTTACAGATAGACGAATCGGTTCAATGATTAAAATCCCCTTTTTAATCAATTCTGCAAGAGATAAATTTTTCTGAGTCAGCATTATATCTAAACTCATTTCTCCTCCTTGAATAGAAGATATAGTAATTTCTTTTGGATTTATCACTCTAAGCAGAAGACAATATACCTTGATATTATTTAGTATTCTTTGATTTACAGAATCATCCCATCTCAATTGAAAAAACAAATACTTTTTTAGTAAGAAATTTAGTTCTATTTCTGTATTACTCTTTTTCTTTTTATGTTTTATTATCTTTGATCTTGTATAATCTTTTTCAATATCTTTTTCTTGGTTTGAGAGAACCAACCTAACATCCCCTTGACCTGCGGTTTCTTTTTTTTCTTTATTTTCCAAATTTTTTTCATTCGATGATTTGAAAAAATCTCCTTTTTGTTCTCCCTTGATATTTTCACTAACATTGCCATTTTCAGTAAAGTTTAAAAGAAGTAATTTGATCGGTATGACCCAGGGTTTTTTTTTATATGCATTATAAAGTAGTACAAATTCGGAGAAGAACCAAAGTTCCAGATTCGATATCGGACGATTTAGTATTTCTTCATTCATTCCCATCCAATCAAATCTTTTTTTATTGGATGGGTTGATTTCTTGATCTTGATGAATCGTGATAGAAAAAAATTCTTTTTTATCTGTTTTATCAACCTTTTGATAATTACTAGCCTTAGTATTTTTATTACTGTTGGTGTCAATATTGACCCAGGCCTCAATATCGACTTTATTTCTAAGACAAAAATAGAGAATTCTCCAATCAAAATATTTTCTATTCGGATTTTTTTCAAAATCCGTATCCGTAATATTATCTTGTCCTGGATAATTATTGATAAAGAGACTTTTCAGCATAGTCAAAAATTTACGTTTATGTGTGTTGTAATTATAAGAAATCTCTTGGTTATTATTTACTTGTAACGGCGATTCATAAATATAGGAATTCTTCTTATCTTCATAATTAATAAATTTATATGATAAAAGATCATATCTATAGTGTTTTTTAAAATTCTTTTTTTTCTTTGGTAATGGATTCGCTTTAGAATCATTTTCTTTTTGATAAGAACTCCCCCTTTTAAAATCTTTATTTTGAGCCATACGACGCGGATTCACTCTATTTCGCCATTTTTGTGGTACTAATCTAGACCATCTAATTTGAGATAAATTGTATTGATAATGACCCCTTAACCAGTTTTTCCATTGATTCAGCCCAGAGTTCAAAAGTTTATTATGTTTTAATTCGGAATGAAATATTCTCTCCACTCCAAAATAATCTTTTATTTCATTCTTAAAAAAAAGAGATGTTCTATCTTGATATTGAAGGACGGATCTTAATTTATACAAGTTAATAACTTGGGTTTGGGATATTTTATAAAATATATATGCTTGTGACAAGGAGAATAAGTCACAAAAAAAAATGGAATTCTTATTTGAAATTGACTTTATAAAGTCAATTGTATTTTGATTTTTTTTATCAATTCTTTCTTGATTTGTTTCATTATTGTAAATGTATTTATTAAGAATTTTTTTTGTTGATTCAAGAAAAATTTGTGTATTGATTCTGGGAATATTACTAATACATAGAAGGATATCCACGCGGACCCTTTCGCTGAAAAATTTAATAAAAGAATTCGATTTACGGATTAATCGAGTATTTCTTCTTTTTAATATTTGCCAAATATTTTGGTCGAATCTTTTAGCATTATAATTTTTTTTCTTAGGAATAATATTTATTTCGGAAGTTAGAGATTCCTTTTTCTTGTCTTTTGTAATTTTTATTTTTTCTATTTGATTTCTGATTGTTCTTGTTCTATTAGCCAGGTTTTTTGTTTTTTTTTCAATTAGTGAATAATTTGTCCAATCTGTAGTTGTAGATTGAATTTGAATGGAGGATTCATCAACTGGCCGATTATTATTAATGATTGTCGAATCTTTTTCGTTTTTAGTTTCAATCGATTCATATACTTCTTGTAATCCAAATAATGGAATTCGAGTTCTTTTTGAAAGTTCTTTTATTACTCTTTTTATAAAAAAAGCACGTTTGATAACCCATTTTTTTGTTTCTTTTGAAAATGTTAGAAAGATTTTTTTTTTTTCTTTTAAAACTAGAAAGCCAGTCTTTTTCCATTTTCTAATTTTTTTTCGGAATTCTTTTAAAAGGGGTTCAAAAAAAGAAGGTCGTTTTCGGGGAGAACCAAAAGGAAGTTTCGCTTCCATTCCCCAAATTGTTAAAAAACAAAAATCGGCTTTTTGCCCTTTGTTTTTCATCGGATCTTTATCTGAGGATCCCGGCTTAGACCCGTGCCAGGGTTTCAGACAGAAAGGAAATAGGATTTTAATTTGAATGCCGTCTTTTAACCAGTTTTTTGGAAATTCTGTTTCGGATAATTGAACACCATTATAAGTACATTTAACATACATTTCTCTATTCCAATCTTTGAAATCCTCGGACCATTCAGGAAATTGAAATAATAGCATACGGCCAACATTCTTAGTTATTATCAATGAAGGTAATATAATATATTTTCTAAGAATTGATTGGGTTAATAATAAGAAACCTCTTATTGCTTGAGCAAAGATAATACTATCCCAGGATTCCGCTATTTCTATCCGCGCTTTCTCTTCTCTTTTGTCCACCTCCTTTTTCCCTTTTTCTTTTCTTTCTTCCTCTACATAATCCGAAATTTTGAATTCTGTGTTTTTCCCCATCCAATTTCGAAAAATGAATTTCGCCAGACCGAAGATATCAAAAGAAAAAAAAAAGACTTTGTCTATTCTGTCCAAAAAAAGAGGGGAGTGTACATTTGCTTGAAACGGTTCCAAAATAGGAGTTTTCCGCCTTTTGGCGCGCACGGAGCCTTTGATTATATTTCGACGAAAATCTGATTGTTGCGAATAACGTATCAAAGATATCTCGTCTGCTTGATCAGGATTATTACTTTCGTTATTATAAGTATTGGGGTTTTGCTGATTATCAGTAAAAATCACTACATGTTTGGCTTTTCTTGAACGAATCTCATTATACCCCGTCGCATCTTCATCCTCTTGGTATTCTAAATCACTGATTAATTTGTATGACCATCGAGGAACTTTTTTATTGATTTCTTTTAGTCCAACAGATTTTTTTCGGGTTATTTGATCGTTGGGATCTTTTATAACTATATTGAATAAAAGTTGTAAAAATTTTGTTTGGTCTTTTGATTTTGAATTGATTCTTCCTTGTTCTGGTTCTGGAAATACAGAAAATTTTTTCAAATGGAAATTGGATGCTGATAATAATTTTCTATCAAGCATATCCATTGCTGTTTTTTGTTCAAATTCTTGATCTTGATAACCAGTAGCAAGAAGGATACCATGAATCTTATTTATACAAAAAATTTCCATAGAATTTCTTGTGGAAATTTTATTTAGAATTGAAGGGGAAAAATCAAATTTGATTTTTCCCCGATAAGGTCCGTTCAAGAAGGGGTCATATTTTTTAGGCAAGTATTCTTTTTGAGTCTGTTCATTACACAGGTACAATCTAATTCTTTTTTCGAGTACATCTAAAGTAAGAAATCCTCGATCTAGAATTTCTATTCTATTTAGAAATTCGTTGCTTAAATGGTTTTCTTTTTGTTTATTGGTATCAATCCAATTATTATATAATTCCACAGAAGGTTTTTTTTTTTCTGTTATAGATAAAAACATCTTTCTTTGGATCATTTCCAAAAAAGTTGACAAACTGGGTGGATATGTAAAAGATATTCGTTGTTTTCCATCACTTCGGCATGTGTAAAAAAAATATTGTGACATTTCGGTTTTTATAGCAGAGTTTTCAAATCGATTATTTTTTATATATCGAAAAGGGCGCTTCCTTTGTTTATAATCGAAAAGAAGAGTCACAAGAGGTTTTTCAAACCAGAAGAGGTTTTTTTCTTCTTTATTTTGAAGTATTTCTAACGTAGAATTTTCTTGATTCCCATCCGGATAAGAAGTTTCATAAACTTGATCCTCCTTTTCTTCCGAAAAAAGGGAAGGAG